TGAAAAGGGGAAAAAGCCGGGCGACAAGAAAAATTCCCGCTGCTACCATAGTGGCGGCGTGTATAAGAGCCGAAATAGGAGTAGGCCCCTCCATGGCATCGGGTAACCATATATGAAGGGGAAATTGTGCGGATTTAGCAACTGCACCGACGAATAATAGTAAGGCACACAGAGTAGCAAATAAAGAATTGACCCCATTATTATGGATCAAGTTATTGAAGATTTCGAACAAATCCCAAAATTCGAAAGTACCTGTTATCCAATAAAAACCTAAGATTCCTAATAATAAACCAAAATCCCCTACACGATTAGTTACAAAGGCTTTTTGACAAGCATTTGCTGCAATTGGTCGTGTGAACCAAAAACCTATTAATAGATACGAGCACATTCCCACCAATTCCCAAAAAATATAAATTTGTATCAAATTGGAACTAGTAACTAATCCTAACATGGAGGTATTGGAAAAACTCATATAAGCAAAAAATCTTAAATACCCTTGATCATGAGACATATAATTGTCACTATAAATAAGAACCATGATTCCAACTGTAGTGATTAGTATTGACATAATAGAAGTAAGTGGGTCAATCAAGTGGCCGAACTCTAAAGAAAAATCATTATTTATGTTCCAAGAACATAGATATTGGTAGATGGAACTACCATCTATTTGATGAATAGACAGATCGGCCGAAAAAACCATAGCTATGCTTAGCAATGAAACACTAGGAAAAGCCCACATACGACGAAGATTTTTTGTTGTGGTCGGAACAAGCAGAAGTCCCAATCCTATTGACATAGTAACTGGAAGTGAAACCAAAGGTATGATCCATGCATATTGATATGTATGTTCCATAAGAAAATCAAACTTTTTTTATTCTTATTAATTGTTTCCGATTCACCAGTTCTTCTCTCTTTCGGAAGGAGCAATAATCAAATAAATAAACAAAATCAAAATATAAAAGAACACAAATAGAGTTTTTTAAGCTTTTCGATTTTAAAAATGTAAACGACGAGCTATAAATATACTGAGACTGAAATATGAATTGGAACTTTTTTTTTTCTATTTCTTTTTTTCCCTGGTGTATTATATGCGATGCACACATATCTAGATTTTTATCTGTGATGAACGAAATATCAGTTATGGAATAACTATGGATAAAGAATAGAAAGAACGATCTATATTGAATAATATATGTCTTTCACATCTAACTATAAAAAAAACTTCTTTATTTCCAAAAATGGCAGTTCCAAAGAAACGTACTTCTATATCAAAAAAGCGTATTCGTAAAAATATTTGGAAGAGAGGGGGATATTGGGCCGCGGTAAAGGCGTTATCCTTAGCTAAATCTATTTTTACTGGGCATTCCAAAAGTTTTTTGTGCGACAAACAAGTAATAAAGCCCTAGAATAATATGAATCAACCAACATGACTCGATGAATTGAATGATCTATAATATGAATAATTCACTTTAACTAAAACTTCAAACTAGTGTTTTGAACTCATCTATATGAGATAGAATTGCTGTTGTGGTATGTAGAATAAGAATTCTTCTGTCTATTGGGTTCTAAAAACGGGTATTATTTCTTTTTTTTAATTGTTTTAAAACAATTAAAAAAAAGAAATAGTTAAACACAAAATACAAGGTTTCATTCACTTTTTATTCTAATTAGAGTATATTTTTATATTCCCGAGATGGGGGATTGTTATTTTCCCATCAATTTTGTTTTCACAATAACCAAAAATGGGATTTTCTTTAGGAGTTTATTAGATTATGTATCCCCCTATGTATCCCCCATAGTTATACATCATTAATATTTTTGGAAGATCTAAAACAAGTATGAACGACGTTAGAACTCCCTTTCTTTTCATTTTTGAAATTTTTGTCCCAAGGCAAGGGATAGGGATAAGATCTGTAGTAAAAATGAATGGATCATTGAAACTAATTGATGAAAATATGGATTTTCAGACTTTGCCTTGGAACTCCCCGAATCACTACATATATTCACTCTTGTTTCGACCTAATCAATAAACCCCCCCCCCAGATCCCGTTTAGACGGATATTTATGTACAAAGAAGAAGTCAATCTTCCGTAATCCGGACCCGAACCTATCCTATGTTTGGACTGGAGCATCGATTACCCCAATAGATATATTTTATAAATGGATTTTCTTTATAAAAAGAAAAATAGCAATCGATTTTATAACTTTTTAAAATCCACTTTTTTAAGTAAAATATGTACAGTACAATAGAATTCCGATAGAGAATGAAACTCATTTGTTTTATGTTCAGCTCAATACCTAATCGGTTTGCTAAATCCTCACGCGATTTATGTACACAATGAAGATCCCAAGCGTGAATATCGTTTTGATACCAAACAAACTATCTATATCTAAATAGATATATTCATAGAAACCCTTTGGGTTTAGTTATGCAATTGTGATACATAAAAAATCCTATTTCTTTTTTCTTTTTGTTCATTGAAAAAGAAATCTTTTTGCATTTCTGATCCATGAAATGAGATAAATAATGAATATAAATGATATAGAAAAAAAAGGTCAATTCTTAGTTCTAGATCTCAACTCAGGATATAACCACCTAGTTCCAACTGTTCCAGTAGAACTTATATTCTACTACGTGAAAGCCCGTTGTTAAAAATGACATCATACCACGATACTAAGGATTAGTAAACGTTCAAAATATTCATTTGAACAAGTCTTTATTCATCGATTCTAACGTCTCCTAAAAAAAAAATGAATTATATTGAATACTTCAATCTCGACAATTGAACATAATATGAGCTATTATTATAGCGATCAAGCCGCCATGGTGAAATCGGTAGACACGCTGCTCTTAGGAAGCAGTGCTAGAGCATCTCGGTTCGAGTCCGAGTGGCGGCACCCTCTAAAAAGAGTACATTAGATTCTATAATCTATTCAATTCGAAATTTCCATGCCGTAATTGAGGGACCTTTTTTTAATGATTTTTTTATGATATTTGCAACTTTAGAACATATATTAACTCATATCTCTTTTTCGATCATTTCAATTGTCATTATGATTCATTTGATGGCCTTATTAGTCCATGAAATCATAGGATTATGGAATTCATCAGAAAAGGGCATGATAGCTACTTTTTTCTGTATAACAGGATTATTAATTACTCGTTGGATTTATTCGAGACATTTTCCTTTAAGTGATTTATATGAATCATTAATATTCCTTTCATGGAGTTTCTCCATTATTCATATGGTTCCTAAAATGTGGAACCATAAAAGTGATTTAAGCGCAATAACCACGCCAATCGCTATTTTTACCCAAGGCTTTGCCACTTCGGGTCTTTCAACCGAAATACATCAATCTACAGTATTGGTGCCTGCTCTACAATCCCAGTGGTTAATGATGCACGTAAGTATGATGTTATTGAGCTATGCAGCTCTTTTATGTGGATCGTTATTATCAGTAGCCTTTTTAGTCATTACATTTCGAAAAAACATAGGTCTTGCTCGTAAAAGCAATCATTTATTAACGGAGTTATTTTCATTTGACGAGACCCACTACTTGAATGAAAAAAGAAGTGTTTTACAAAAGACTTCTTTTCCTTCATTTCGAAACTATCACAGGTATCAATTGACTCATCAATTGGATCATTGGAGTTATCGTATTATTAGTCTAGGGTTTACCTTTTCAACCATAGGTATTCTTTCGGGAGCAGTATGGGCTAATGAGGCCTGGGGATCTTATTGGAATTGGGACCCCAAGGAAACTTGGGCATTTATTACTTGGACCATATTCGCAATTTATTTACATACTAGAACAAATCGGAGTTTGCAAGGTGTGAATTCGGCAATTGTGGCTTCTATGGGATTTCTTATAATTTGGACATGCTATTTTGGGGTCAATCTATTAGGAATAGGTCTACATAGTTACGGTTCATTCACATTAACTTCTAATTGAAAAAATGGACTGAAATACATAGGAACATCGTTCTATATCATATATAGAACAAAACTTTGTGCGATTTTTTGAGAACCATTTATATTAAATGGTTCTCAAAAAATCGAGATGTATCTGACCAATTCACTTCATTTTCTCTTTTGTTTTTGCATTGTACAGTGAACGATTTTTGAAATCAAAGGATTATTTGACTTGAGTTTCTGTCTTATTGATGAAAACTATTTATAATTATAAAAGTAGTTAGATAGAATAGCTTCCACCTTGTCACCTGATAGCGAGAGAACGAAATCAGGATAAATACCAATACCTATTACGGGTAGAAAGATACAGATCGAAACAAATAGTTCTCGCGGTCCGGAATCCACAAAATCCAAGTTTGAAACATTAAACAGCTTATATCCATAGAATATCTGGCGTAACATAGATAATGAATAAATAGGAGTTAATATCATTCCAATTCCCATTACAAAAGTAATTAGTATTTTTGGCATTAAAAATTTTTGGCTGGTAATTATGCCAAAAAATACTACCGATTCTGCAACAAAACCACTCATTCCTGGCAATGCAAGAGAAGCCATCGAGAAGCTACTGAACATGGTAAATATTTTTGGCATTTGGATAGCTATTCCTCCCATTTCATTGAGATAAACAAGACGTATTCTATCGTAACTTGTTCCTGCCAAGAAAAAAAGTGCAGCACCAATAAATCCATGAGAGATTATTTGTAAAATGGCCCCATTGAGTCCCGTATCGGTTATGGAACCAATTCCTATAATTGTGAAACCCATATGAGATACGGAGGAATAGGCTATTCTCTTTTTTAAATTGCGTTGGCCGGGAGAAGTTGAAGCTGCATAGATTATTTGCATGGTTCCCACTACCGTCAACCAGGGAGAAAATATAGAATGTGCATGGGGTAATAATTCCATATTGATCCGAATCAACCCATATGCTCCCATTTTTAATAAGATTCCAGCTAGAAGCATACATGTACTGTAATGTGCTTCTCCGTGGGTATCTGGTAACCATGTATGTAGGGGTATAATCGGTAATTTGACAGCATAAGCAATAAGGAAACCAAAATAGAATATTATTTCTAATGTCGCGGGATACGATTGATTAGCTGATGTTTCAAAATTTAATGTTGGTTCATTGGAACCATATAAACCCATACCTGGAACTCCCATTAAGAGAAAAATGGAACCTCCTGCAGTGTACAAAATAAACTTTGTAGCTGAGTACATACGTTTCTTACCCCCCCACATGGATAGAAGTAGGTAAACAGGAATTAATTCTAACTCCCACATGATGAAAAAAAGTAAAAGATCTCGAGAAGAAAATAATCCTATTTGGCCGCTGTACATTGCTAACATTAAGAAATGGAACAATCGCGAATCTCGAGTAACTGGCCGAGCCGCTAAAGTAGCTAAAGTGGTGATGAATCCTGTCAGTAAAATGGGTCCTATGGAAAGTCCATCAATTCCTGGTCTCCAGTGAAAATCAAAAATATTTATCCATTTAGAATCCTCCTCCAATTGAATTAATTGATCGTCCGATTGGAAATGGTAACAGAATGCATAGGTCGTTAGAAGGAGTTCTAATAAGCAGATACAAATAGTATACCACCGAACTACCTTATTTCCTCTATGGGGGAGAAAGAAAATTGACAAACCCGCGGATATTGGCAAAACAACAATTATTGTTAACCAAGGAAAATAACTCGTGGTAAAGACAAGATAGACTTTGACCAGAAAAACCCGCACTCGGAATAATCTATTTTATTTTATCGAGTGCGAGTTTTTGTCGGTAAAGAGTAATCAAATGGATTCAAATGGATTCAAGTGGAATTTTCTGAAACGTATCAATAAGCTAGACCCATGCTGCGAGTTGTCTCATGCCATAAATAAACCCGGACACTCAAGAAATCTGTTGGACAAGCAGATTCACATCTCTTACAACCTACACAGTCCTCTGTTCTTGGAGCAGAAGCAATTTGCTTAGCTTTACATCCGTCCCAAGGTATCATTTCCAACACATCTGTGGGGCAGGCTCGTACACATTGAGTACACCCTATACATGTATCATAAATCTTTACTGAATGTGACATTGGATCTATAAATTTTTTGAACGTTATCTATTTTCGATCTGGTAAAATAAGTAGTAACTGACGTATATGTATATATTGTAGACACCAGACGAATCGGTGGTTTATCGGAATTTTTTTTTTCATAATCAATCCTGTTTCTGTATCTGTTCATGAGAGCGGTCCACGATGCTTTGATTTCTTACCTTTCAGCAAACAAGGTCATACGAGTTATACATGCTAATTCTAATTGGTATATATCATTTATATATCTGTCTTTATTTATATCATGCGACTATTTATTCAACAAATTGGATTGATTGATACAAGTCGATTTTCTGTTACGATGGATCGACGAAACAATAGCTGGTCCAATAGCTGCTTCAGCGGCTGCAATAGCTATAACAAAGACCGAAAAAATGTCTCCTTTTAATTGGCGACTATCAAATAAATCAGAAAATGTTACGAGGTTTATATTAACCGCATTCAGTATAAGCTCAAGACACATAAGTGCTCGAACCATGTTTCGGCTTGTGGTCAATCCATAAATACCGATAGAAAATAAATAGGCACTCAAAATAAGTACATATTCGGTCATCATTGACCAACTCCTCATCAATCTCCATTGATTTCAATATGAACAACAATACAATTTAACCGATTTGATTGACTAGAATATAACAAGTACGGAACAAAGGAAGGTATTAGTATATCAAACTAAAACTCAAACCCTGTCAATTGAATATATGAAAAGAAAATAGAATATGAAAGAAAATGGAACTGAAGGGAAATGGGTGTGATAATAATAACACAGAACAAAAAAAAGCAAAACCTTATTGATTTTATTTGATTTTGAATTTCTAAGTATTTATTACTGACGAGCCATGGCAATTGCACCTATCAAGGCAACTAAAAGAATTATAGAAATGAGTTCAAATGGAAGATAAAAATCAGTTGATAAATGAATTCCAATTTGTTGAACGTTACTTGTAAGGTCCTGTTCGGTAATCTGGTTTGATCTTGTAGTCCAAATAATCCCGTACCATGACGTATCTGAGATAGTAGTAATTAGTGAAAAAAGAATACTTGTACAAACCAGTGAAGTGACTCCATCTCCAATTGTCCAAAGATATAAATCATTGGAATATTCTGAACCATTCATGAACATCACGGCAAATACGATTAAGACATTTATGGCTCCCACGTAAATAAGGAGTTGTGCAGCAGCCACAAAATAGGAGTTAGATGGAATATAGAATAAGGATATACAAAAAAGAACCAATCCCAGTGAAAAGGCAGAATAAATTGGATTAGTAAGTAATACTACTCCTAGGCCTCCTAATATAAGACCTGATCCCAGAAATACTAAAAGAATATCGTGTATTGGTCCAGGTAAATCCATTATATTAAAGTAAGAGATAAATAAGTTGAAATATTTCATGACCTTTCTGACTGGTCCAGAAAAAAAAGAGGTTACCCTATCTTTCTTTTTTTTTCTTGTATATGATACGTTCCTAATTGAATGGAATCCTCGTGTGGATTGATGTGGATACAGTTATTGGACCAATCCCGTTTCCGTATCCGAAAGAGTAGTTCAGAATTGTATATTTCGAAATCATCACAGATATACGAATCAATCTATTTGAAATTCAAATCAAGTCGTGATTCTCACCAATCAATAGTTATCTTTTGTAGTTACTAACCAACCAAAAAGAAACTTCACTCCTTTAGATCAAAACGGAATCTTAGTAATTTGTAATCGTTCTTGAATCAAGGGGGTTATCCGTGGCTATTTTTATTTGAGTCGAATTCCTAATTGTTCGAATTGTGTAATCTCCAATTACTGACATTGGTAACCGACCCAAAGCAATTTGATTATAATTCAATTCATGACGATCATAAGTGGAGAGTTCATATTCTTCAGTCATTGATAAACAGTTTGTTGGACAATATTCGACGCAGTTACCACAAAATATACAGATTCCAAAATCAATACTATAATTAAGCAACCGTTTCTTTCTAATATCTGTTTCCAATCTCCAATCAACAACGGGTAGGTCTATGGGGCATACACGAACACATACTTCACAAGCAATGCATTTATCAAATTCAAAGTGGATTCGACCACGGAAACGATCTGATGTGATCGATTTTTCATAAGGATATTGAATAGTTACAGGTAAACGATTCGCGTGGGATAAGGTAATCATGAAACTTTGACCAATGTACCTTGCAGCTCGTACCGTTTGTTGACCATAATTCATGAACCCAGTCACCAGAGGGAACATTTTGTGGATATCCATGAATAATTTGATGTTTCTTTCTCTTGCTTGAGAGAGATTATGAATCCAGAATATCGTATTCTGTTACAATGAAACCAATTGGGAAGAAGTTGTCAATAATAGATTACCTAAGGAAATAGGTAAAAGAAATTTCCATCCAAGATTTAATAGTTGGTCCATTCTCATCCTAGGTAAAGTCCATCTTGTTGTGATAGGAATGAACAGAAACAAATAAGCTTTAGCTAATGTAATAAGGATACCAATCGTCATTCCAAAGACTCCACCCGTTTTATTTCTTCCCAAAAGTTCAGGAATGAATATGTACGGAATAGAGAGATTCCACCCGCCCAAGTAAAGAACTGTTACAAATAATGAAGAAACTAGTAAATTTAGGTAAGAAGCAACGTAAAATAAACCAAATTTGATACCTGAATATTCGGTTTGATAACCTGCTACTAATTCTTCCTCTGCTTCTGGTAAATCAAAGGGTAATCTCTCGCATTCCGCTAGGGAAGAAATTAGAAAAACTATGAATCCTATGGGTTGACGCCACAGATTCCATCCCCAAAACCCATATTTTGACTGTGCCTCAACTATATCAACTGTACTTGAACTGTTAGATAATCATAGTCGATTATAACATCACTGTTCCCATCGCTATTCCAGAACCGTACATGAGACCTCAGCTTCATACGGCTCCTCGAAGGCCACAAATAAATCTAAGGACTGCTTTCTTATTACCTTCGCTTTTTTGTAGGGTAGATAGAGTAAAGATGCATCGGGGAGTCCCGAATTAGACCAATGAAATTCTGTCTGCTAAAATAGCAAATAAAATCAAAAGTGCTTCTGAATTTATCTCATCCTTTTTTTTATATAAAAAAATAGGATCTTTGTTTAGTAATAACTTAATCCTTCAATAAAATACTCGTTGTATCAATAGGGTATTTCGACGCATATCTTTCGATACGAAAAATAATTAGACGCTACACAAGTTCATGAATCATGATAAGAATTCTATCGGTATGAATATGGATGGAATGGGGAAAGGAAAAGCAAAGATCTCTTATTATTCAGTTAGTTTTCCTATTGTATTCCATTTCTTTCGTTCCCCGTTCTTCTTTCTCCCTCAGAAGGGGGGATTCAAAAAAAAGGATTACTTCGTTCCTGATAGTCATTTCTTTAATCAGTGGATAAGAGCGTACTCTGGATCGGAATCGTGGGGAAGTACTGCTTGATCATTTCTACCAACTTAAAGCCCCCATTATGATTCCTTTTATGCAGAAATATCCCCTTGGATACCTTACATTATCTCCATTACTAATCCTTTGTGTACCTTGGTGTTCCTAACCGTCCACTCATTTTTGATTGATCCCCCGTATGGTAATACATACAATAGTATGAACTCCATACAGTTGATCTTTTGCACCCGCTTCAAGCCATGATGACTAATCAACCAATCTTGGGGTAAGCAGTGGAAACTGCTTATTGTTTACTTCCACCTTACTCTGGTACAGAGGGAATGAGAATCAATCTTCTTACTGCGAATTCACAAGCAGTTTTGTTTCACTCATATAACTATCTGGTTTAACTCATCGACCCGAATGATGAATAAAAAAAAATAAGGATATCTATTCAAGACATTCAACCTCGTTCCTTTCTTTATAGGAAAGGAGAAGGAGTAAGGGTTCATGTTCTACGAATCACACGTAGAGATATTGATAACACACATGGAGTTAATGGTATTTCATAACTAATAGATTGAGCAGCAGCTCGTAGACCACCTGAAAAGGAATATTTATTATTCGATCCATATCCTGACATAAGGAGTCCAATAGGAGCAATACTTGAAATAGCGATCCATAAAAAAACACCGATACTGAGATCGGCTAGAATAAGACGATAGCCAAAAGGAATTACTGAATAACTTATTAAAATGGATATGACTGCTATAGATGGCCCAATACTGAATAAACGAATATCTCCTCTAAATGGTAGAAGATCCTCTTTGAAAAGCAGTTTGGTCCCATCTGCTAGAGCTTGAAGAATTCCCAAGGAACCGGCATATTCGGGCCCAATACGTTGTTGTATCGCTGCGGATATTTCTCTTTCTAACCAAAGAATTACGAGTACACCTAATGTGATTCCCAATACGGGAGTCAAAATAGGTACAAGCAGCCATAGGAGGCTATAGACCTCCTTTAAGGATTCCGGTCTGGAAAAAGAATTGATAGCTTGTACTTCTGTCGTATCAATTATCATTTCAACGATCAACTTCTCCCATAATGATATCTATACTACCTAGTATCGTCATGATATCAGCCAATTTCATTCTTTTAACTAGCTGAGGTAGAATTTGCAAATTGATGAAACCTGGTGGACGAATTTTCCACCTCCAGGGAAAAACACTATGATCTCCTATCAAAAAAATTCCTAATTCTCCCTTTGGAGCTTCTACTCTCACATAAAGTTCTTGTTTTGACAATTCAAAGGTGGGAGAAGGCTTTTTACTAATGAATCGATATTCAAAATCATTCCATTCGGAATCCCTTGCTTTATCAAAGCGCCGGACTTCCAAATTTTCATAGGGCCCTCCAGGAATTCCTTCCAGAGCCTGTTGAATAATTTTGATGGATTCCGCCATTTCACTGATTCGTACTAAATAACGAGCTAATGAGTCTCCTTCTTTTTGCCACTGGACTTGCCAATCGAATTCATTGTAACACTCATAATGATCAACTTTACGAAGATCCCATGGGATTCCGGAAGCTCGTAGCATTGGTCCTGATAAACCCCAATTTATTGCTTCCTCTCCACCAATAATGCCCACTCCTTCAACTCGTTCCAAAAAAATGGGATTCCAGGTAATAAGCTTTTGATATTCAACAATTCCTGTTAAAAAATAATCGCAGAAATCGAAACATTTCTCTATCCAGCCATAAGGTAGATCAGCAGCTACTCCCCCGATACGAAAATAATTATGCATCATTCGCATCCCTGTGGCAGCTTCGAATAGATCATACAGCAATTCCCTCTCTCTGAAGATATAGAAGAAAGGAGTCTGTGCACCGATGTCCGCCATAAAAGGACCAAGCCATAACAAATGAGAAGCTATACGACTCAACTCCAGCATAATGACTCTGATATAGCTGGCTCTTTTAGGTACTTGAATATTTCCAAATTGTTCTGGTGCATTTACCGTTATTGCCTCTGTGAACATAGTAGCTAAATAATCCCAACGCGTTACATAAGGTAAATACTGTATAATTGTTCGGTTTTCCGCAATTTTTTCCATCCCTCTGTGTAAATAACCCAATACGGGTTCACAGTCAATAACATCTTCACCATCTAGAGTAACAATGAGTCGAAGAACACCATGCATTGATGGGTGGTGAGGACCCATATTGACTATCAGGAAATTTTTTCTTGTAGCCGGTACAGTCATATGTTTTCTTCCCCGATTCATTATTACATGAATTGCTGAAAACGAAACGAGGTTCATAAAAATTCAAGATCTAATAAACCAAATAATTCAAATTCAAACGAATCTTCAAATCAACGAGTTTTTGGTTCCCGAATATCCAACTGGCCAATTAATTCTTTATAACGTACTCTATTTTTCTTTGACAAATAAGCCAGTAGCCGTTGACGTTTTCCCAGAATTTTCCGCAGACCTCTCTGAGATAAATAGTCTTTTCTGTGCAATTCCAAATGGGAAGTAAGTCTCCGTATCTTATTGGTGAAATTGAATATTTGAAATTCAACAGACCCTTTGTTTTTTTCTTTTTCTTCTTGCAGAATAACTGAGATGAATGAATTTTTTACCATAAAAATAATTCTTCTCTCTTTTTTTCTTTCTTTTCCACAGAAATGGATTTTAACGATCAGGAATAATAATGCCAGCTCGTTTCGATCTGGTACACAGAATAAAAAAAAAGAATCTACATTTCTGCACCCACAAAAGGAAATGATTTGGACCTAAGAAAATTCTGTCGATTCATTCCTAGATCTACATCATTGAATCAGTATGGTGTATCAGAATGTAATGTACCAAACGTACATGTACATCTCCTTTATATACTGGATATGACGCGTGATATAGGAAATGTACCATCAACTAACTCTGAATCGCGGATACATATGTATCCTTGACATACTGAAACGACTGCCATTATTGGTATCAAACCAGTAGCGATTCATACAAGCTAAATCCTCTAATCGATAATTGGGCCAAAGAAACAACTTGAATTGGATGAATTTATTTATATCTGTATCAATATTTTTGTCCTCATCCAAAAATTGCCTACAGTTTTTTACGTTGTTTTCATTGGAAAATACTGGATTTCCATCCACAACATGCCCATTCTCGGAATTAAAACAAATTACAATTCTCAATTCTCTACGACGTCTAGGAGATGGAATATTTTCAGGAACAAACAAATCATAATGATTTTTGTCTCCATCCACAAGTATTTTTCCATGTTGTGAAATGGATTTATCGAAATAATTCTCATCAACATGTTTTTTCTCTCGGCATCTTCGATTAGTTTGGTGCTTATTCTTATGGACCAATGAAATACCTATGGTTTGATACATAATACATTGTCCATCCCATTTTGTAGACAGACGAAGCGGTTCGATAATCAATATTCCTCTTTTTATCAATTCTGTAAAAGTTAGATCCTTATGACTCAGCATTATACCCAGGCGCACTTCCCCTTTTTGAATAGAGGATATAGCAATTTCCCTTGGATTTATCAGTCTAAGCAGGAGACAATATACCTTGATATTATTGATAATTCTTTGACTCACAAGATTATTCCATCTCAATTGAAAAAGCAAATATCTTTTCAGGAAGAAATCTAGTTCCGCTTCCTTCTTGCTCTTGGATTGTATTTTCTTTCCATGTTTTTTAATGTTTAATTTCGCGTAACCTTTTTCAAGATCTTTTTGTTGGTTTCTTGGATATGATCCAAGATTCCCTCGGTCCAGCTGTTCTTTTTCTTCTTGATTTCGATTCTCTAACTCAAGATATTCTTTTTGATTAGATGATGATATACGAAGATCCTTTTTTTGATTTCCATTGATGTTTTTATTTTCACTAATGTTTTCATTTTCATTGAAATTGAAAAGAAGTAATTTGATTGGTATAATCCATGGTTTAATCTTATATGCATCATAAAGTAGCACAAATTCTGAGAAGAACCAAGGTTCCAGATTCGATATGGGACAATATGGCATTTCTTCATTCATTCCCATCCAATCAAAAAAGTTTTTTTGATTGGATGGGTTGATTTCTTGATGAATTGTGATATCAAAAAGATCTTTTTTATCAATTATTTGATAATAATTAGTTCCTGTTTTAGTATTTTTATTAATGTTGGTTCCAGTATCTATATCAGTCCAGACCTCAATATCGATATTTTTCGTACGACAAAAATCGAGAATTCTCCACTCCAAATATTTTCTATACGGATTTTTCCCCGTATCAATAATAGATTCTTCTCCTAGATAATCACTAATAGTTATACTCCCCAGTATATAAAATGATTCGGGTTTAGGTGTGTTGTAATTATATGGAATCTTTCGGTCGCCATGTAATGGGGATCTATCAATATATGAGTCCCTCCTGCCCTCATAATGAATATATTCATGTGAGAATAGATCATATCTGTAGTGTTTTTGAAATTGATCTTTTTGACTTGACAATGAATTCACTACATAATTCTTTCGTTTCTCGAAATGAATGAATTGGTCTTTTTCTTTTTCATATGAATCTTTTTTTGAGTCTTTATTTTGAATCGTACAACGCTGATTGACTATATTTCGCCATTTTTGCGATACTAATCTAGACCATTTAGTTTGGGATAAATTGTATTGATAATGATCCCTTAACCAATTTTTCCATTCATTCATTCCAGAATTCGGAAGTTTCTTAGGCCTTGATTTGGCATCAAATATTCTTTGTGTCCCAAAATGGTCTTTTATTCTATCCTTAAGAAAAAGATCTGTTCCACAATATTGAAGTACAGATCCCAAGTGATACTTATTAAGAACTTGGGTTTGTGATAAATTATAAAATACATATGCTTGGGATAAGAAAGATAAGTTACACGAAATCTGTGATTTCTTATTACTAATATTAGAGATATTAGAGAGCGACTTTTTTATAGTCGAAATAAAGTGAATTGCATTTTTATTTGTTTCATCAATTCCTTCTGTATTTCTTTCATAATTGGAAATGTTTTTATTGAGAATTTTTTTTCTTGATTCAAGAAAAAGCTGGGCATTGATTTTGAGAATATTAATGATCCAGAAAAAAATTTCTATGTATATCCTTTCAATGAAAGATTTCATAAAATAGTGCCAGTTACGTATTAATCGGGCACTTCTTCTTTTTGATATCTGCCAAATATGTTTCTGTGCTCTTTTATCATCACAACGTGTTTCACTAGTACTAATATTTCTATCTGGAGTTAGAAATATTTTTCTCTTGTCTTTTTTCATTTTTTCTATTTGATTTCTGATTGTGGTTGTCTTATCAGCCAGATCCTTCATTTTTTTTTCTGTCAGTGAATAATTTGTCCAGTCCACAGATCGAATTCGAATGATTGATTCATGGTTAATTTTATTACTGATTATGGAATCTTTTCCATTTTTCTTCGGTTCATATACTTTCCTCAATCCAAATAAGAAAATGGGATTCACTTTCTCAAATTCTTCTATTATTCTTTTTAGAAATGGAAAATTTTTTAGAATCCATCTTATTTTTTCTTTTAAGATCTTTCGTTTTGTTCTTTTTTTAAAAGCTCTTAGAACTAGAAATTTCTTTTTCGCTTTTCGAATTTTTTTTTCGAGTTCTTTAAAAATGGGTTTAAAAAAGGAAGGCCCTTTTCGGGGATAACCAAACGGTAATTCAGTTTCCATTCCCCAAACTGTTAAAAAACAAAAATTCTTTTTTTTTCCTTTCTTCTTCATTGAATCTCCATGATGTGGTCGTAGCTTAGATCTATGCCAAGGTTTCAGACAGAAAGGAAATAGGATCTTTATCTGAATACCGTCTGTTAGCCAGTTTTTCGGAAATTCTGTTTCTGATAATTGAACACCATTATAGGTGCATCTAACGTGTATTTCTCTATTCCAATCCCTCCAATCCCCGTCCCAATCGGGGAATTGAAATAATAACATCCGGCCGAGATTTTTAGCTATTATCAATGAAGGCAATACGATGTATTTTCGAAGAATCGATTGGGTTACTAACAGAGAACCTCTTATTACTTGAGCAAAAGGAATAGTATCCCAAGTTTCAGCTATTGCCATCCGTTCATTCTCCCCTTTTTTCTCGTCTTTTTTTTTTTCTTTTGCCTTTTCCTCCTTAAAATCCGAAGTTTTGAATTCCGGACCTTTACCCACCCAGTTCCCAAAAATAAAAAAGAGGTTCATCATTCTGGAGATATCAAAAGAAAAAAAAAATGTTTTGTCTATTCTGTCCAAAAAAAGTGGGGAATGCGCGTTTGCTTGAAATATTTTCCAAGTAACTGTTTTACGTCTTTGAGCACGCATAGATCTTTTGATTAGATCCCGACAAAAATCCGATTGTCGTGAGTAGCGTATCAAAGCCACCTCCTCTGTTTGGTCAGTATCAATATTGGTACTGGTAGGAGTATTGCTATTTTCATCGTTTTCAGTATAAACTACCACACGTTTGGCTTTTCTTGATCGAATCTTCAGATTTTCCATCGATTCTTCTTCATTTTCTTCCTCCTCTTCCAAATTATTGGTCAATTTGTATGACCATCGAGGAACCCTTTTACCGATTTCTTCTATTCCAATAGATTTATTTCGAACTGTTTGATCATTTGGATCAGTTGTAACTACATCGGATAGAAATTTCAAAGATTTCGTTTGATTTTCTGAATCAAGTCTTTTTTGTTGGCCCAATAAAGCAAGTCTTTTCAAATTCAAACTAGGTGTTGCTTCTCTAGCGAATTGACTTATTGAGGTCAAGGAATGACTAATGTCTGTCGATAATGATTCTCCATTAAATGAATCCACTTTATGTTCAAATTCTCGGGAATCGGTAGTAAAAATTTCATGAATCTTATTTATGCAAACCATAAAATCTTCTGTTGAAGTGATTGAATCATTCATGATTGAACGTGAATACACGCTTTTGATTGTTCCACGATATGGTCCGTTCAAAAAAGGATCATATATTTTAGGTAAGCATTCTTGTTCATTTTCATTATTGCACAATCTGGTCCTTTTTTCGAGCACATCCAGAGCAAGAGATCCCTTCTCCAGAGCTTCTATTCGATTTATGAACTCATTGCTCAAGTTAATCCTTTTTTGTTTATTGGTATAAACCCAATGATTATACACATCCTCTGGGGATAGTTTTTCTGTCGTACACAAAGAAATTTTTCTTTGTATCATTTCCAAAAAAGTCGACAAACTAGGTGGATATGTAAACGATATTATTTGTTTTCCATCACTTGTACATGTATGAAAAAAAGATTGTGACATTTCATTTCTTACAGCTTGATCAAAACAATTATTTTTTATATATCGCAATGGACGATTCCATTGTTTATAGTCGAAAAGAAGAGTCACAAGAGGTTTTTCAAACCAGAAGAGGTTTTTATCTTCTCCTTTTTCCTTAAGTATTTCCAACCTCCAATTTTCTGGACTTTGAACCCCATCTATTTTTTCCGGATCCTCCTGTTCTTCCGAAAAAAGGGAAGGGTCATCTTCGGTAGATGCCTCTTGTTCCTGTTTAGTCCCCTTCGTTTCAGAAGTTGTTTCTATTTCTACATTTGTTTCTTCCTCACTTTCCTCCACTTCTTCCGTTTCGGAGGTTTCTTTCCATTTTTTAGTGACAATAGGCGATGGTATTCTTCCTAAATAGTAGACACAGGTGATAAATAAGAGAATACTAAAGATTCGAGCCATAGAATTTGTCAATTGTGACACAAGGTACTTATTAGATCTAATGTACTTATTCGATCTAATAGTAATAGATCGATTTTGCCGTATCCAGAATAATACCAATCCGACCCATTTCATGAAGAAAATGTGACCAATTAACCAACCAATAAAACTACTTATTACAAATAACATCTTGTTGTTGCATCGAAACATATAAATGTTGACTAATCTGGCTAACGTTGAGCTTGGTAAAATG